GACCTATCCCCCTCGAGAGGTATTTTAGTGATGGGTTCTATAGGAATTGGACGATCCTATTTGGTAAAATACCTAGCGACAAACTCCTATGTTCCTTTTATTACGGTATTTCTGAGGAAGTTCCTGGGTCAAAAGGAGACTAAAAGTTTTTTTGACTATGATACTGATGACGAGATGGACGATATTGGGAATGTTCCCAGCACTAGTGAGAGTGACGAGGAGCTTGATGATAGTTACGATAGCGATGTTGACGTTGAAAAGGATCTGAGGTATCTAGCTGTGGATCAGGATGTGGATCATATTCTATTCGAGATGGGAAAGAGAACAGAGCCATTTTATATCTTATTTCAATTCGAATTAGTAAAAATAATGTCTCCTTGCATAATATGGATTCCAAACATTCATGATCTGAATGTGAATGAGTCGAATTACTTATCCCACGGTCTATTAGTGAAGTATATCTCCATGAATTGTGAAAGATCTTCCACAAATCTTGTTATTGCTTCGACTAATATTCCTCAAAAAGTGGATCCCTCTCTAATAGCTCTGAATAGATTAAATACATGCATGAAGATACGAAGGCTTCTTATTCCACAACGACGAAAGCACCTTTTCACTCTTTCTTCTACTAGGGGATTTCACTTGGAAAAGAAAATGTTCCAGACTAATGGATTCGGGTCCATAACCCTGAGTTCCAATGTACGAGATCTTGTAGCACTTACCAATGAGGCCCTATCGATTAGTATTACAGGGAAGAAATCAATTATAGATACTAATACAATAAGATTCGCTCTTCATAGACAAACTTGGGGTTTCCGATTCGATAAAATACCGATTGCGGATCATGGGATCCTTTTCTATCAGATAGGAAGGGCTCTTGCACAAAATGTACTTCTAAGTCATTGCCTTATAGATCCTATATCTATCTATATGAAGAAGGAATCATGTGACGCAGTGGATTCTTATTTGTACAAATGGTACTTCGAACTTGGAACGAGCATGAAGAAATTAACGATACTTCTTTATCTTTTGAGTTGTTCTGCCGGATCGGTCGCTCAAGATCTTTGGTCTCCACCCGGACCCGATGAAAAAAATGGGATCGCTTCTTGTGGACTCGTTTATAATGATTCTGCTCTAGTTCATGGCCTATTAGAAGTAGAAGACGCTCTGGTGGGATTGGAATCCTTACGGACAGAAAAAGATAATGATCTAGTGCCATTGCTTATTTTGCCCAAACTAAGGAATCCCTTAGATATGATGAAAAATGGATCTTGTTCTATCTTTGATCGTAGATTTCTCTATGACAATGAAAAATATGAATCGGGATTGGACGAATATGGATCGGGATTGGACGAATATGGATCGGAATTGGACGAAGGATTGAGCAGTCCGAAATTGGTAGAATATGACGAATACTTCCTCGAAGAGTTCGAGTCGGAACAGAGCGAGCTGGATTTATTCAATCACATAGTTTGGGCTCCTAGAATATGGAACCCCCCGTGCTTTCTATTTGATTCGATCGTAAGGCCCACTGATTTGGGATTTCCCTATTGGGCCAGGTCATTGCGGGACAAGTGGATCATTAATGATGAGCTTGAAGAGAATGATTCGGAGTTCTTGCAGAGTGGAACCGTGCCGTACCCGGCACGAGCTAGATCTTTCAACGAACAGGGCTTTTTTGCACTAAACCGAGTCATTTGGGACCCTGCAGATCCAATCTTTTTCCTATTCCAAGATGAGCATGAGCTCCCTGTCTCTGTGTTTTCAAATCGAGAATTCTTTGCAGATGAAGAGATAGAGCTTTTAATTTCCAAAAAGAAAAAGAAGGCTTCGAAATATATGCAGAAAAGCTTGTTTATCCATAATAAGAAAGAGAAAGACAAGCACTTTGAATTGTTGATTAATCGCCAGAGATGGCTTAGAACCAATAGTTCATTATTTCAATCGAATGAACTTTTCCGTTATATTACTCTATCCGTGAGTTATCAGTATTTATCAAATCTGTTCCTATCTAACGGAACACTATTGGATCAAATGACAAAGACATTGTTGAGAAAAGGATGGATTTTCCCGGATGAAATGAAAATTGGAAAATAACAAATACGCATGTCTGATGAAATGGTTGTTGCTATCTGCTGCAATAACGAATCATTGGTTTGACTGAATAACTAAATACAATTCCAAGATCTCCGATCGATATTTATATAGAAATATCGATCGATCCGAGATCTTGGAATTGCTCATTCAATGAGCATTCTCAATATTATGCCTTGAAGAGGACTCGAACCTCCACGCTCTTTAGCACGAGATTTTGAGTCTCGCGTGTCTACCATTTCACCACCAAGGCATCTTGAGAGTGATTCGTATTCCATGAATATGATATCCATCTAGTGTGATGTATGGAATATACCACAAAGGTGGAGTGTTGGAGTCTTTCTATTGATCGGTCATATAGTAAAATCGAATTCAAATAATTTTGAAATAAAATCTAGTCAATCGA